AAACGGCTTATTAGCAGATTAATAGATCATTTCGGAATAGCCTATACATCACACATTCTGGATCAAGTAAAAACTCTGGGTTTTCAGCAAGCCACCGCTACATCCATTTCATTAGGAATTGATGATCTTTTAACAACACCTTCTAAGAGATGGTTAGTCCAAGATGCTGAACAACAAAGTTTGATTTTGGAAAAGCACCATCATTATGGGAATGTACACGCGGTAGAAAAATTACGTCAATCAATCGAGATATGGTATGCTACAAGTGAATATTTGAGACAAGAAATGAATCTTAATTTTAAGATGACTGATCCTTCAAATCCAGTCCATATAATGTCCTATTCTGGAGCTAGAGGAAATGCATCTCAGGTCCACCAATTAGTAGGTATGAGAGGGTTAATGTCAGATCCCCAAGGACAAATGATTGATTTACCCATTCAAAGCAATTTACGCGAAGGACTTTCTTTAACGGAATATACAATTTCCTGCTACGGAGCCCGCAAAGGAGTTGTGGATACTGCTGTACGAACGTCAGACGCTGGGTACCTCACGCGTAGACTTGTTGAAGTAGTACAACATATTGTTGTACGTAGAACGGATTGTGGAAGTACCCGAGGTATTTCCGTGAGTCTTCGAAAGGGGATGACGGAAAGAATTTTTATCCAAACGCTAATAGGTCGCGTATTAGCGAACGATGTATATCTAGGTCTACGATGCATTGCTACCAGAAATCAAGATATTGGGATTGGGCTTGTCAATCGATTCATGACCTCTCGGGCGCAGCCAATATATATTCGAACTCCCTTCACTTGCCGAAGTGCATCTTGGATCTGTCGATTATGTTATGGTCGGAGTCCCACTCATGGTGACCTGGTTGAATTGGGAGAAGCAGTAGGTATTATTGCGGGTCAATCCATTGGAGAACCAGGGACTCAACTAACATTAAGAACTTTTCATACCGGTGGAGTATTCACAGGTGGTACTGCAGAACATGTACGAGCTCCTTCTAATGGAAAAATCAAATTCAATGAGGATTTGGTTCATCCCACACGCACACGTCATGGACATCCTGCCTTTCTCTGCTATGTAGACCTATATGTGACTATTGAGAGTCAGGATATTATACATAGTGTGAATATTCCACCAAAAAGTTTTCTTTTGGTTCAAAATGATCAATATGTGGAATCAGAACAAGTGATTGCTGAGATTCGTGCTGGAACATCCACTTTCCATTTTAAAGAGAGGGTTCGAAAACATATTTATTCTGACTCAGAGGGAGAAATGCATTGGAGTACCGGTGTGTACCATGCACCTGAATATACACACGGTAATGTTCATTTCTTACCCAAAACAAGTCATTTATGGATCTTATCGGGGGGTCCGTGCAAATCCAGTCTAGTGCCTTTTTCACTCCACAAGGATCAAGATCAAATGAATGTTCAATCTCTTTCTGTCCAAGAGAGATCCATTTCTGACTTCTCGGTGAATAATAATCGAGTGAAACACAAATTGTTTGGCTCGGATCCCCTGGCGAGAAAAGGGCGAAGGATTTCTGATTATGCAGCAGGATTGGAGCGAGTCATATCCAATGGTGATGGGGATTTCATATATCCCGCCATTCTCCGAGAGAATTCTTATTTATTGGCGAAGAGGCGAAGAAATAGATTCATCATACCATTCCAATATGATCCGGAACGGGAGAAGGAATTAACGCCTCATTCTAGTACTAGTATCACGGTTGAAATACCCGCAAATGGTATTTTACGTAGAAATAGTATTCTTGCTTATTTCGACGATCCACGATACAGAAGAAGCAGTTCGGGAATTACCAAATATGGCATCATAGAGGTCGATTCAATCGTAAAAAAAGAGGGTCTGATTGAGTATCGAAGACCAAAAGAATCTAGACCGAAATACCAAATGAAAGTAGATCGATTTTTTGTCATTCCCGAAGAAGTTCATATCTTGCCCGGGTCTTCATCCATAATGGTACGGAACAATAGTATCATTGGAGTAGATACACGAATTACGTTTAATACAAGAAGCCAAATAGGTGGATTGGTCCGAATAGAAAAAAAAAAAAAAAAGATTGAACTGAAAATCTTTTCTGGAGGTATCCATTTTCCTGGAGAAACAGATAAGATATCCCGACACATTGGCATCTTGATACCACCAGGAGCAAGAAAAAAAATGGATAAGGGATCACAGGGGAAAAATTGGGAAGGGAAAAATTGGGTCTATGTCCAACGGATCACACCTATCAAGAAAAAATATTTTGTTTCAGTACGACCCGTAGTGACATATGAAATAGCTGATGGGATAAATCTAGTAACGCTTTTCCCTGGGGATATGTTACAGGAAAAGGATAATTTGCGACTCCAAGTTGTCAATTATATCCTTTATGGGGATGGCAAACCAATTCGAGGGATTTCCCATACAAGTATTCAATTGGTTCGTACTTGTTTAGTATTGAATTGGGACCAAGACAAAAAAGGTTCTATAGAAAAGGTTCAGGCTTCTTCTGCGGAAGTAAGGGCAAATGATCTGATTCGATATTTCATAAGAATTGATTTGGTGAAGTCTCCTATTTTGTATACCGGAAAGAGGAATGATGGGTCAGGTTCAGTGATTCCTGATACTGGGTCATATTGCGCCAATACCAATCTTTTTTCTTCCAAGGTGAAAATGAAATCACTTAGTCAACATCAAGGAACCGTTCGTACATTTCTTAATAGAAATAAAGAAGGCCAATCTCTTATAGTTTTTTCATCATCTAATTGTTCTCGCATCAATGTTTCGAAATATCACAATGTGACCAAAGAATCAATTAAAGAAAAAGAGGATACCCCGATTCCAATTCTTAATTTGTTGGGTCCCTTAGGTACAGTACCTAAAATTCATAATTTTTCCCCATCTTATCATTCAATAACTCATAATGAGATCTTGTTAAATAAATATTTAATACTGGATAATAATAATCCAAAACAGACTTTCCAACTACTTAAATATTTTTTAGTGGATGAAAACGGGAGAATCTCTAATGCAAATCCATGCAGTGACATCATTTTTAATCTATTCGGTTCGTGCTTTCTCCCTCACGATTATTGTAAGGGGACATCCACAACCAGAATAATTAGCCTCGGACAGTTTATTTGTGAAAATGTATGTCTATCCAAACACAGAACACGCATAAAATCTGGTCAAGTTATAATGGTTTATCTTGACTCTTTCATAATAAGATCAGCTAAACCCTATTTGGCGACCCGAGGAGCAACCGTTCATGGTGATTATGGAGAAATCTTTTACGAAGGAGATACATTAGTTACATTTATATATGAAAAATCGAGATCTGGTGATATAACTCACGGCCTTCCAAAGGTTGAACAAGTGTTAGAAGTTCGTTCGATTGATTCAATATCGATGAACCTAGAAAAAAGGGTTGAAGGTTGGAACGAACATATAACAGGAATTCTTGGAATTCCTTGGGGATTCCTGATTGGTGCTGAACTCACCATAGCGCAAAGTCGTATTTCTTTGGTTAATAAGATCCAAAAGGTTTATCGATCCCAGGGGGTACAGATTCATAATAAGCATATAGAGATTATTGTACGACAAATAACATCAAAAGTGTTGGTTTCAGAAGATGGAATGTCTAATGTTTTTTCACCCGGGGAACTAATCGGATTGTTGCGAGCAGAACGAGCAGGTCGTGCTTTGGAAGAGGCTATTTGTTACCGAGCCGTCTTATTGGGAATAACGAGAGCATCTCTGAATACTCAAAGTTTCATATCAGAAGCTAGTTTTCAGGAAACCGCTCGAGTTTTAGCAAAAGCCGCTCTCCGGGGTCGTATTGATTGGTTGAAAGGTCTGAAAGAGAATGTTGTTCTGGGGGGGATGATACCCGTTGGTACCGGATTCAAACGATTCGTTCACCGTTCAAGGGAATACAACAACATTCCTTTGGAAATACAAAAGAAGAATTTTTTCGGGGGGGAAATGAGAGATATTCTGTTCCACCACAGAGAATTATTTTGTTCTTGCATCCCAAAGCCAAAGAGTTTCCATAATACATCAGAACAACCATTCTATACTATGGGATCTAATCCAATCAGCGGATTCATTATTAGCTAAGCTAATATAATGGTCATTTGTTAATAAAGAGAGTATCGAAACCAAGGGTAAAGGAATTCATAATGAAGCTTGGACCGTGTATCAACGGTTAACCCCCGGTAGAAGGTTCCATTGGAACAATTATTTATTTCAGGGTACCTCGTCTCTTTTTTTTTTTTAGAGGAAGTGTGGGGATAAATGACAAGAAGATATTGGAACATCCATTTGGAAGAGATGATGGAAGCGGGGGTTCATTTTGGTCATGGTACTAGGAAATGGAATCCAAGAATGGCACCTTACATCTCTGCAAAGCGTAAAGGTATTCATATTACAAATCTTACGAGAACTGCTCGTTTTTTATCAGAAGCCTGTGATTTAGTTTTTGACGCAGCAAGTAGGGGAAAACACTTCCTAATAGTTGGTACGAAAGATAAGGCAGCTGATTCGGTAGCATCAGCTGCAATAAGGGCTCGGTGTCATTATGTCAATAAAAAATGGCTCGGTGGTATGTCAACGAATTGGTCCACTACGGAAACGAGGCTTCAGAAGTTCAGGGACTTGAGAGTGAGAGCCGAGATGGGTCAACTCAGTCGTCTCCCGAAACGGGATGCAGCAATATTGAAGAGACAATTATCTCACTTTCAAACATATCTGGGCGGTATAAAATATATGACGGGGTTACCCGATATTGTAATCATCATTGATCAGCAAGAAGAATATACGGCCCTTCGAGAATGCGTCACTTTGGGTATTCCAACTATTTGTTTAATCGATACAAATTGTGATCCAGATCTCGCAGATATTCCGATTCCAGCCAACGATGACGCTATAGCTTCCATCCGATTGATTCTTAACAAATTAGTATCCGCAATTTGTCAGGGACGTTCTAGCTATATAAGAAGTCGTTGATTAATAATAAGATAAGTCAATTACTTCGCTTCGGGAAACCCAGAGATTCATTGAATCGGTTATTCTTACTATTCCTGAATGTGAAAAAGGAGATTTTAATTGCCGGGGATATATTACGTGATTAATTCATTAATTAATATCTGAAATATATGGTTAAGTTAAATTAGGTAGGAGAGTATAAATGGTTGAATCAAAATAATTCCTTCTTAAGTTCCATTTCTGTCAGAGGGTAATATGAATGTTCTACCATGTTCCATCAACACACTAAAGGGGTTATACGAGATATCCGGCGTGGAAGTAGGCCAACATTTCTATTGGCAAATAGGGGGTTTCCAAGTGCATGCCCAGGTACTTATAACTTCCTGGGTCGTAATTGCTATCTTATTAGGTTCAGCCGCTATAGCCGTTCGGAATCCACAAACTATCCCGACCGACGGTCAGAATTTTTTCGAATATGTTCTTGAATTCATTCGAGACGTGAGCAAAACTCAAATTGGAGAAGAAGAATATGGTCCTTGGGTTCCTTTTATTGGAACTCTGTTCCTATTTATTTTTGTTTCTAACTGGTCAGGTGCTCTTTTACCTTGGAGAATCATACAGTTACCTCATGGGGAGTTAGCTGCACCCACGAATGATATAAATACTACTGTTGCTTTAGCTTTACCCACGTCAGTGGCATATTTCTATGCAGGCCTTACTAAAAAGGGATTGGGTTATTTCGGTAAATATATTCAACCAACTCCAATACTTTTACCAATTAATGTCTTAGAAGATTTCACAAAACCTTTATCACTTAGTTTTCGACTTTTCGGGAATATATTGGCCGATGAATTAGTGGTTGTTGTTCTTGTTTCTTTAGTACCTTTAGTGATTCCTATACCTGTGATGTTCCTCGGATTATTCACAAGCGGTATTCAAGCTCTCATTTTTGCAACTTTAGCCGCGGCTTATATAGGTGAATCCATGGAAGGTCATCATTGAGTACAAATAAGAAATAAAATAATGCTTTGAATTTCAAAGTTCAAAGAGTCGCTTTTTCTTTTTTAATTTCAATCAATTCAAAATTAAGCCCATGAATCTTATTCCAATAAAATAATTAATTCATGGGTAGCTCAAGATACCCGCTTGAGGAAATGATTGATATATAAATATATATTTATGATATGTATGATATAGAGTAGGAACAAAACAGGAAGATATATATGTACGATATTAATATTTATTATATTACGTATTACACTACGGAATTGTAAAAAAGGGGGGTAGATTCCCAATTTTTCCTAAGATCCCCCTTTTGTCCTATTCATGTCATACATCGCCTTTATTTGCCCAGTCAATTACGACGATTCATAATTGGGATAATAAATAATTGTTATCCGTTTGGGACGCGCGACGAAACAACAAGAACTATGTTCTGTGGAACCGTTGCTATGCCATTCCATTCAACAATTGACCAAAATTGGAATTAAGAGGAATTGGATCAATCAATCAAATCTTGATATGGGATGATTCGCTTTGATGAATCTCTTCGTTTGTATCCATGTGAGATAATGACAAAGACAAGAAAGAGTTCAGTTCACGAATAAGATGAAAAATTCAGTAGGCCGAGCTACATAGCCGTAGCTACATATTATATGTGAACTCCGGTGTGTGCTTAGAAGAATGATTCCAGGGTCCGATCCGATTGATTCAATAGAAATAAGATGGCGATGGTTTACATTATGTAAGAAAACATGTATATGTGATAGTAGATATTCATATATATGGACTACCCATCTATATTATTTCATTCTCCATCGACTTTATATTATATAGTATAGATATAGATTCCACTTTATTTATATGGATTACGATATATAAGCTCTTCCCTTTTTCGTCTGTGACTGTATATGTGGATTGAATATGAAGTTAAGCCTATGAATGCATATAGAGAAGATGAAGGAGGGAGGAATTGAAATAATGGGTTCGGAACAAAGAAATAGAAGAACTAATATGGATTTTCAAAGACTTGGATAGTGAATAAAAACGAGATATTGAAGTAGTTCTGATGATTCAGTAATATCAAATATCATCACTTCTTAACTCAAATTGGGTTCGGAGTTCTTAGTTTAGTTGTATGGATCTTAGTGATGGAATATGAAATAATAAGTAATGTAACTAATTAATATATAATATAAATAGATAACATTAATTATCTAAAATAAATAACATGAATTATATATAATAATTCATTGGTTTATTTGATTATATCATTAACCATTTCTTCATTTTTTGTTGTGAGGAGCTTACCATGAATCCCATAATTTCTGCTGCTTCCGTTATTGCTGCTGGATTGGCCGTAGGACTTGCTTCTATTGGACCCGGAGTCGGTCAAGGTACTGCTGCGGGCCAAGCCGTAGAAGGTATTGCTAGACAACCAGAAGCAGAGGGTAAAATACGAGGTACTTTATTGCTTAGTCTGGCTTTTATGGAAGCTTTAAC